CAATGCCTACAGGAAAAGGACTAATCAGTTATTTCTGCCATCGCCTCAAACGTGTCAATATTCTCACTAATGGTACGTAAATGTAACTCCTTGTTCAAAGAACTATTCAGAGTGCCTCGAGCTCCTTTTAAAACTTGTTGGAAAACCTGTTGTCGGACTTGCTGAACCGCCCTTTGGTGGTCAAAACGAATGGTTTCATTTTTGTAATTTTCTAATTCTTCCAAAGTCTTATAAGTTGACTTAATCAAATTCAATTTTTCTCGTTCTATCTCCGAGTATCCATTCACTCGAAATTGATCCGCTTCCCTTTCGACTTTCCGTAAGCGAGCCCGGGCTTTTTCCAGCCGTTGAATGGCCCCCCCCTGCAGTTCCTCTGAATTTCGAATAGTATTCAGGATCTTCCGTTTTCGATTATCTAATAAATCACTTAATGAAAGTAGATTATCTTTCCATTCATCTCAAAACTTACATGATCCCTTCCCGAACCAAACATGAATTTTTCGATTCATTTGGCTCTCACACTCAATTACTTCAACTTTTTAAGTATGGGGGCAATTCCCATATCTTTTTTTTAATGTAATGAGCCTATCCTCTACCTCTCTTCTCTATTCATATTCCAAGATGTCGCGACTAATCACTAATCCAAGACCAGAATATTTTGAGGACTCTTCTGACGGAACAAAACAAAAATATTGAATTGTCAGCAAAGTTGTTTCTTTTTTTCGTCAAATCCAAAGAATTCTTCTTACTTTATATTATACACAGGTCACCGATTCAGCATAAAAAGCGGTTGATTGAAATATTTCAAATATTTTGCATTCCAATAAAAGAAAAGGCTCAAATAATTTTATCGACATGAGTGTTTTATATCGAAAAAAAACACAAATTCCAATTATTCATTTTGCAAACATTTCTATTCTATATTAATATAGTAGTAGAAAGGGTACCATGCTGCGTCTGGACTTCAAACAGTTTTGTTTAGCTTTAACCATGTTAATGACCCCCCACTATTGGTTTGGTTGATAGAGAATCAAAGTATATTTACCAATGAATCACGAAATGCTATGGTTCTTAAATATGATTTGAAATTGATTCAGAAGTAATTCGCGGAATCGTGCACCTTTTTCGATCTAGTTATAATGAAAAAAAGTACAGCTGGTTGGATCCAGCCTATTCTTGAAATAAACAACTCGCACGCACTCCCTTTCCAAAAAAGATCAATACACCAAGTACTACACTTAGATTTATTGGATTTGTTGCTAAAATATCGGTATTAAACCCGAAACTCCCGGCAAATGACCAGCGAACCAAGGAAACGAAAGAATCGGTTATATTTTTCATATTATCTCCTCTTTTAGATAGACTAAAAAAAAATACGTAATTTGCATATTTATAGGATTAAACAAAGGGATTCGCAAATAAAAGCGCTAATGCTACAACCAGTCCATAAATTGTTAAAGCTTCCATAAAAGCCAGACTAAGCAATAAAGTACCTCGTATTTTTCCCTCCGCCTCGGGTTGTCTCGCGATACCTTCTACAGCTTGACCCGCAGCAGTACCTTGACCTACTCCAGGTCCAATAGAAGCAAGCCCGACGGCCAACCCAGCGGCAATAACAGAAGCGGCAGAAATCAGTGGATTCATGATAAGTTCCTCGCACTAAAATAAAGAAATAGTTAATGATACAATCGTCCAATGAATTATGACTTAATTATTCCATCGCTAAGATTCATCCAGTCGAAATAACTAAGAACTCGGAATTGAAGTAATAATAATATTAGTATTAAACCATAAAAGCTACTTCGATATCTCTTTTTTAGTTCCGATCCACAGGATTTTTGTGAATCCATACGACTTTTGTTCTTCCATTTCTTCTTTCCAAACCCTTTTTTAATTCTTCGTTCGTTAGTTTTCTTTATTTCATCGCTTTATTCATTCACATTCAATTCACAGGCAAAGACGAAACCGAAGAATTTCTATTGGAATCTCTATCTAAGTTCACAATAGTAGGGCGGATTAGATATATCTTTAATTGATATATAACTATCTAATATCATATATACATGTCTTTCTTCCATAACGTAAACCAACTATTCATATCTTAGATTCAAACTATTCGTATCTTAAAGTCAATCGTATTCTAGAATCATTCTTGGAACCATACACAAGAGTTGGCTTAGAGTCATTAGATCCCATATACCCAATTCTGTTCCCCTCTCCCAATCAACCCATTTTTTATGAATCTCGTTTGGCGAATCATTGCATAGAAATAAACATAAGTATTTTATTCCGGTAAGGTCATTCACTTTAATTATTTAATTCTTTATTAATATTTTCTTTTGGTCAATTGTTGAATTGAATAAAATCAACTGAAATGGGAATCATTCTAGAAAGCATCTTTCTTTTTCTTTTTTTTTTTAATCACACACCGTGTAAATTGTGATACTATGATACTATAAGAATTTTTATTCAAATAATGACTCCTTATATTTGAATTGAATGAACAAAACAATAGAATGATAATATTCATTGGCAGGAGTATGATATAATAAAGCCAAACATGAATTTTAGGAAAAAGATCTTTTTGATCTCTTTCCTTTTTTACAATTCCCCAATATCTGAATTTTTTTTCTATGACTCTTGGTCGTATATCCCGTATTTGTCTATTTCTATTTGTATATTGATGTTTCCTAAGTGAATTATCTTTAGTTACGCATACACTGCGTTATTCTAAGCTAAAAAAAAAAAGAGACTATTTCGAAAACTAGTCAATGATGGCCCTCCATAGATTCGCCTATATAAGCCGCCGCTAAAGTTGCAAAAATAAGAGCTTGAATACCGCTTGTAAATAATCCAAGGAACATCACAGGTATAGGAACCACTAAAGGTACTAAAGAAACAAGAACAACAACTACTAATTCATCAGCTAATATATTCCCGAAAAGTCGAAAGCTAAGTGATAAAGGTTTTGTGAAATCTTCTAAAATGTTAATGGGTAAAAGAATTGGAGTCGGTTGAATGTATTTACTGAAATAACCTAATCCCTTTTTAGAAAGACCTGCATAGAAATATGCTACTGACGTGAGCAAGGCTAAAGCAACGGTAGTATTGATATCATTCGTAGGTGCAGCTAACTCCCCATGGGGTAACTGTATTATTTTCCAAGGTAAAAGAGCACCGGACCAATTCGAAACAAAAATAAATAGAAACATAGTTCCAATAAAGGGAACCCATGGACCATATTCTTCTCCAATCTGAGTTTTGCTCACGTCTCGAATAAATTCAAGGACATATTCGAAGAAATTTTGACCGGCAGTCGGAATAGTTTGTGGATTCCGAACAGCTATAAGGGCTGAACCTAATAAGATAGCAATTACAACCCAAGAAGTAATAAGTACTTGGGCATGGACTTGTAAACCTCCTATTTGCCAATAGAAATGTTGGCCTACTTCCACACTGGATATATCGTATAACCCTTTTAGTGTGTTACTGGAACATGATATAACATTCATATTGCCCTCTAACAGAAATAGAACTTTAAAAAGAATTATTTTGATTCAACCCTCTCCCTTTCGACTTGGATACTTTAATTAGAATTATCCGTTTTGAATACCCGCTAATCACCCACAGTTTTTTTTTAATTTCTTTTCTTTTCTTTTATGCGATTCAAGAAGAGTAACCGATTCCAAAAATCCATGTAGTTACCAAAAAAATTTATTTATCTTATTATTAATCAAGGATTTCGTATATAGCTAGAACGACCCTCACAAATTGCAAATACAAATTTATTAAGAATTAATCGGATTGAAGCTAAAGCGTTATCGTTTGCTGGAATCGAAATATCTGCGAGATCGGGGTCACAATTTGTATCGATTAAACAAATTGTTGGAATTCCAAAAGCGATACATTCTCGAAGAGCCGTATATTCTTCTTGCTGATCAACGATGATTACAATATCCGGTACCCCCGTCATATATTGAATCCCGCTCGGATACGTTTGCAAGGGTGATAATTGTCTCTTCAGGATAGCTGCATCTCTTTTTGGAAGACGGTTGAGTCTCCCCGTCTTTTGTTCCGCTCTCAAATCCCTGAACTTATGAAGTCTCGTTTCTGTAGTGGACCAATTCGTTAACATACCACCGAGCCCTTTTTTTAATTTTTTTTAATAGAATATAATGACATATAATGACACCGGGTTCTTATTGCAGCTCGTGCTACTAAATCTGCTGCTTTATAACAAGCTTCTGATAAAAAACGAGCAGTTCTTGTCAGATTTGTAATATGAATACCTTTATGTTTTGCTGAGATATAAGGTGACATTCTAGGATTCCATTTCCTAGTACCATGACCAAAAGGAATTCCTGCTTCCATCATCTCTTCAAAATTGATATTCCACTATCTTCTTGCCATTTCTCCCCATACTTCCTCTTTTTTTTTTATTTTTTTTGATAAAAAAAATAAAAAAAAGAGACGAGTGAAATAAATAATTGTTCCAATGGAACCTTCTCTTCTACCAGAGATTGGCCATTGATACACAATCCAGGCCATTCATTACTTTCTATTCGTTATTATCTTTCTTTTCTTACTATTAAGAAATCAAAGGATCAAAAATAGTTAAGAGCATCCGCTACTTAGGACTCATTAAATCCTCTAAATTATTGTTCTGATGTATCATGTAAAGTCTTTGAAATGCAAAAGTCTAATAATTCTCTGTGGTGTAAGAAAATATCTATCATCCCCCCCCCGAATAAATTCTTTTTTTTGTTTCCAAAAGAATATTGTTATGCTGCCGTGAACAGTGCACTAATGCTTTGAATCCGGTACCAACGGGTATCATCCCCCCCAGAACAACGTTCTCTTTCAGGCCTTTCAACCAGTCGATACGACCCCGGAGAGCTGCTTTGGCTAAAACCCGAGCGGTTTCTTGAAAACTTGCTTCAGATATAAAACTTTGAGTATTCAGAGATGCTCTCGTTATTCCCAATAATATAGCTCGATAACGGATCGCTTCTTCCAAAGCACGCCCCGTTCGCTCCGCTCGTAACAATCCAATAAGTTCGCCGGGTAAAAAAATATTAGACATTCCGTCTTCTGAAACCAACACTTTTGATGTTATTTGACGTACAATAATTTCGATATGTCTATTATGGATTTTGACCCCCTGGGATCGATAAACCTTTTGGATCTTATTAACCAAAGAGATACGACTTTGCACTATAGTTAGCTCAGCACCAATTAAGAATCCCCAAGGAATCCCAAGAATTCTTGTTATACGCGCGTTCCAACCCTCAACTCTTTTTTCTAGGTTCATTGATATTGAATCAATCGAACGCACTTCTAACACTTGTTCTACTTTTGGAAGACCCTGCGTTATATCACCAGATCTTGATTTTTCATATATAAATGTAATTAATGTATCTCCTTCATAAAGGATTTCTCCATAATGCCCATGAACAGTAGCTCCTGGAGTAGCCAAATAGGGCTTAGCTGATCTTATTACTACAGAGCCAGCTTGAACAATTAAAACTTGACCTGATTTGAGGTGTGGTCCATTTGTGGCTATACATATATTTTCACAAATAAACTGCCCAAGACTCATTATTGTGGACATTTCCTCACAATAATTATGATGGATAAAATACCAATTCAAATTAAATGGATTCAAAACAATCTTACTGTCTGGATCAGGATTATAAATTCTCTCGTTTTCATCCATTAAATAAAATTTACGTACTTGAAAAGTCTGTTTTAAATTATCAAGTTTCAAATAGTTAGTTACCGAAATCGTATTATAAGTTATTAAATAGTAAAATGAATAAAAATTCGCAATTTGAAGGACTGTTCCTAAGGGTCCCAACGAATTCCTAATTGGAATTAGAGGATCTTTTTGAATGTGAATTGATTGCTTTATCACATTATGATATTTGATATCGTTGAATGGACCCATTCGAAAACAATTAGATGATGACAAAATTATCAAAGACTGGCATTCCTTATTTCTATTCAACAAGGTATGAATAGTTCCTTGATTTTGGCTAAGTGATTGTTGAACCCTTGCCTTGAAATAAATGGAGTAAAACGGATTTATATTGGTGCGATCTGGACCATTATCAGAGATCAATCCTGGACTTGACGGAGCATTCCTTTTTCTGATATACGAAATATGGGATTGCACTAAGTCGATTCTTAGGAAATCTCGAATCATACCGTTTGTACTTACTTCAACAAAGGAAGCACAGACCTCTTCGACGGAAGAACTTTTTTTGTCTTGGTCCCAATTCAAGACTAAACAAGTTCGAACTAATTGAATACTTGTGTCAGAAATACCCCGAAAGGGTTTGCCCTTTCCATAAAGGATATAATTGACGGCTTGAAGGTGCATATTATCCTTTTCCCGCAGCAGATCCTGGGGGAAGAGTGTTGCTAAATTGATACCGTTCGCTATTTCATATGTGACTACGGGTCGAACCAAAACAAAATGCTTTTTCTTTGTAGGTGTGATCCGTTGGACATAGATCCATTTTTTCAATTTTTTTGATTCCCGGGTGGATTCCTTAAGTTCTTTTTTTCCCGTTCCCGGCGGTATCAAGATGCCACTGTGTCGGGATATCTTATCCGTTTCCCCAGGAAAATGGATATCCCCAGAAAAAATTTTTAGTTCAATCCTTTTTTTTTTTTTCTCCACTCGGACTAATCCGCCCACTTGGCTTCTTCTATTTAAAGTGATCCGGGTATCTACTCCAATGATACTATTATTCCGTACCATTACGTAAGAAGATTCGGGTAAAATATGCACTTCCTCGGGAATGAAAAAAAAGCGATCAATTTTCATTTGAAATTTTGGCTTAATTTTTTTGACTCCTCGATACTCAATCAAGTCCTCTTTTTTGACGATTGAATGCGCCCCTATAGTCCCATATTTAGTAATTCCTGAATTCTTTCTTCTGTATCGAGGATCATCAAAATAAGCAAGAATACTATTTTTACGGAAAATACCCTTTATGGGTATTTCAATCGAGATACCTGAATGGGGCATTAGTTCTTTCTCTTGTTCTTGAATGGAGTGGAACGGAATGAGAAATTGATTTCTTCGCCTTTTTGCCAATAAATCAGAATTCTTGTGGAGAATTGCAGGATGTATGAGATTACAATGACCAATACCTATGATTCGATTAAATCCCGAATAATCCAAAATACCATCTTCTTTTTTATCAGAAAAATCTGACCTAACTAATTGGTGTCTCACTTGATCATTATTCACTGAGAGGCTAGAAATATATCTTCGTTCGACAGAATGAGAATGGATGTTCAGTTGATCTTGATCCTTGTGGAGTGAAAAAGAAACTACACCGGATCTGCACGAACCTCCTGATAATATCCATAAATGGCTTGTTTTTGGTAAGAGCCGGACATTACTATATTGAAATTCGGGTGCATGGTACACGTCGGTACTCCAGTGCATTTCTCCCTCTGAGTCAGAATAAATATGTTTTCGAACCC